AAAAATAAAAAATTTGACTGATAGAACAAATACACTCATAACTCAAATAGAAAAAATAAAAAAAGAGAACAAAAAAGAATTTATAATCCCAAATATCAGTTCTAACAAAAACAAAATGAGTTATGATGATAAAAAATTAGAATCGCCAAAAAATATTGGGCAGATATTAAAAAGAAGAAATGCTCGACTAATCCGTAAATCACATTATTTTATAAATTTTTTTTTGATTGAAAGGATATACATAGATATCTTTTTAGGTATCATTAATATCCCGAATATCAATGCACAATTTTTTCGGGAATCAACAAAAAAAATCCTTAATAAATACATTTACAACGACAAAGATATTTCTAATAATGAAACAAATCAAGAAAGAATTTATAAAAAAAACAAAAGTCTAATTCACTTTATTTCGACTATAAAAAAGTCACTTTCTACTATCAGTAATAAAAGTAGTAATAAAAACGCACAGACCCTTTTTGACTTATCCTACGTGTCACAAGCATATGTATTTTACAAATTATCACAACCCCTAGCCCTTAACTCATACTTATACAAGTTAAGATCCATTTTTCAATATAACGGAACAGCTTTTTTTCTTAAGAATGAAATAAAGGATTATTTTGTTGGAATCCAGAAAATATTTCATTCCAAATTAAGACATAATTCTCTTCGAAATTATGGAATGAATCAATGGAAAAATTGGTTAAAAGGTCATGATCAATATCATTTATCTCCGATTAGATGGTCTAGCTTAGTACCACAAAAGTGGCGAAATAGAGTCAATAAACACTCTATAGCTAAAACTAACCATTTAAAGAAATGCGATTCATATGAAAAAAACCGATTAATTCACTACGAAAAACAAAAAAATTTTGAAGGCGCCTCATTACAAAAGGAAAAAGAGAATTTAAAAAAACACTATAGATATGATCTTTTAGCATATAAATTTATATCATCTAAATCAATTAATTATGAAGATCAGAAAAACTCATCTATTTATGGATTACCATTACAAGCAAATAATAACCAAGAGATTATTTATAATTACAGCACACATAAACGAAATTTTTTTAATGTGCTAGGAGATATCCCTATCAATAATTATCTAGTCGAAGATGATATTATAGATATGGAGAAAAATCCGGACAGAAAATATTTTGATTGGATAATTCTCAATTTTTGTCTTAGAAAGAAAGTAGATATTGAGGACTGGATCAATATTGATACTGACACCACTAGTAATAAATATAGTAAGACTTGGGGGAATAATTATCAACTACTTGATAAAATCGATACGAAGGGTCTTTTTTATCTTACGATTCCTCAAAATCAAGAAATCAACCTATCCAATAAAAAAAAAAAACTTTTTGATTGGATGGGAATGAATGACGAAATACGAAGTTGTCCCATATCAAATCTGGAACGTTGGTTTTTCCCAGAATTTTTTATACTTTATAACACGTATAAGATTAAACCATGGGCCATCCCAATCAAATTTATTCTTTTGAATTTGAATATAAACGAAAATGCTAGTGAAAATAAAAGCATCACGGGAAAGAAAAAAAGAGATATATCAATATTTTCGAATGAAAAAAAATATCTTGAATCAGAAAACCGAAATCAAGTAAAAAAAGAATCCGCAAGCCAAGCAGGTTTTGAATCATCTCTCTCAAAGCAAGACAAAGATATTGAAGAAGGTTTTGTGGGATCAGACATGAAAAAAGATCGAAATAAAAAACAATACAAGAACAATACGGAAGCGGAGTTTGATTTCTTCCTAAAAAGGTATTTGCGTTTTCAATTGAGATGGGATGATGTTTTAAATAAAAAAATGATCAATAACATCAAAGTATATTGCCTTCTGCTTAGACTGATAAATCCAAGAGAAATTTCTATATCCTCTATTCAAAGGGGCGAAATGAGCCTGGATATTCTACTGATTCAGAAAGATTTAACTCTTAGAGAATTGATGAAAAAGGGAATATTGATTATCGACCCAATCCGTCTGTCTATAAAAAATGAAGGACAATTTATTATATATCAAGCCATAGGTATTTCGTTGGTTCATAAGAGTAAACATGAAATCAATCAAAAGTACCTAGCAAAAAGCACTGTTGATAACAAGAATTCTGCTGAATTCATTACAAAATCTCAAAAAATGACTGGAAATAGAGACAACAATCATTATGATTTGTTTGTTCCTGAAAATATTTTATCCCCTAGACGTCGTAGAAAATTGAGAATTCTAATTTGTTTTAATTCGAGAAATGCTGCATTTTGTAATGGGAAGAAGGAAAACAGTCAAGTTTTGGATAAAAGCAAAAGAGACACAAATAAACTAATTAAATTAAAGTTCTTTCTTTGGCCTAATTATCGATTCGAAGATTTAGCTTGTATGAATCGATATTGGTTTGATACCAATAATGGCAGTCGTTTTAGTCTGGTAAGGATACATATGTATCCGCGATTAAAAATTCGTTAGTTAATGGTAGATTTGTTTTTCCTATATTTCCCGTAGCATGATCTATGAAAACAAAGAAATGCACACATGCATTGCCTTACATTCCATTATGATACAAGATTCATTGACATATCAATTAGATCTATAAATGATCACCAAAATCTTCTTTTTTTTTCTATTTTAGGTCTAAATACATTTTTATCTTTTGTGAGTACCGAAAAGAAGATTTTGGTATACCTATTCGAATACAATTTGATTTGATCAAATTTGGAATTTTGTTAAAAATATTGTGTATACTAAATTAAACTGAATGGCATTATTATTATTGATCAATAAAACTACCTAACACTAAAAAAAGGATAGGAAAAAGTGGGGGGGGGGACAGATTTCATTTTATGGCAAAAAATTCATTCATCTCGGTTATTTCGCAAGAAGAAAAAGAAGAAAAAGGGGGATCTGTTGAATTTCAAATACGCAGCCTCACCAATAGGATACGAAAACTTTCTTCCCATTTGGAATTGCACAGAAAAGACTATTTATCTCAGAGAGGCCTACGTAAAATTTTGGGAAAACGCCAACGGCTGCTATCTTATTTGTCAAAGAAAAATAGAATATGTTATAAAGAATTAATTAATCAGTTGGATATTCGGGAATCAAAAACTCGCTAATTTGAAAAAGCAGTTTGTTTTGAATTATTTGATTTATTAGATCTTGAATTTTAATGAACTTATTTTAGTTTTCAGCAATTCATGAAAGACTGAATCGAGGAAAAACCTATGAATATACCAGCTACAAGAAATGACCTCATGGTAGTAAGTATGGGACCCCACCACCCATCAATGCATGGTGTTCTTCGACTCATCGTTACTCTAGATGGTGAAGATGTGATTGACTGTGAACCAATATTGGGCTATTTACACCGAGGGATGGAAAAAATTGCGGAAAACCGAACAATTATACAATATCTGCCTTATGTAACGCGTTGGGATTATTTAGCTACTATGTTCACAGAAGCAATAACCGTAAATGGCCCGGAACAGTTGGGAAATATTCAAGTGCCTAAAAGAGCCAGCTATATCAGAGTAATTATGTTGGAGTTGAGTCGTATAGCTTCTCATCTGCTATGGCTCGGTCCTTTTATGGCAGATATTGGTGCACAGACGCCTTTTTTCTATATTTTCCGAGAAAGGGAATTAATATATGATCTATTCGAAGCTGCCACCGGTATGAGAATGATGCATAATTTTTTTCGTATCGGAGGAGTGGCTGCTGATCTACCTCATGGCTGGATAGATAAATGTTTGGATTTTTGCGATTATTTTTTAACAGGAATCGCTGAATATCAAAAACTTATTACACGGAATCCTATTTTTTTAGAACGAGTTGAAGGAGTAGGCATTATTGGTACAGAGGAAGTAATAAATTGGGGTTTATCAGGACCAATGCTCCGGGCTTCCGGAACACAATGGGATCTTCGGAAAGTTGATCATTATGAGTGTTACGACGAATTTGATTGGGAAGTACAGTGGCAAAAAGAAGGAGATTCGTTAGCTCGTTACCTAGTCCGAATAGGTGAAATGACAGAATCCATAAAAATTATTCAACAGGCTCTGGAAGGAATTCCGGGAGGGCCATATGAGAATTTAGAAATCCGATACTTTGATAGAGAAAAGAATCCCCAATGGAATGATTTTGAATATCGATTTATTAGTAAAAAACCTTCTCCTACATTTGAATTACCGAAACAAGAACTCTATGTGAGAGTCGAAGCCCCAAAAGGAGAATTGGGAATTTTTCTGATAGGGGATCAGAGTGGTTTTCCTTGGAGATGGAAAATTCGCCCACCGGGTTTTATCAATTTGCAAATTCTTCCTCAGTTAGTTAAAAGAATGAAATTGGCTGATATTATGACGATACTCGGTAGTATAGATATCATTATGGGAGAAGTTGATCGTTGAAATGATAATTGATATGACAGAAATACAAGATATCAACTCTTTTTCTAGATTGGAGTTTTTAAAAGAGGTCTATGGAATTATATGGGTCCTTATTCCGATTTTGACTCTTGTATTAGGAATCACAATAGGTGTACTGGTAATTGTATGGTTAGAAAGAGAAATATCCGCAGGGCTACAGCAACGTATTGGACCTGAATACGCCGGTCCTTTGGGAGTTCTCCAAGCTCTAGCAGACGGGACAAAACTTCTTTTCAAAGAAAATCTTCTTCCATCGAGAGGAGATACTCGTTTATTCAGTATCGGACCATCCATAGCAGTCATATCAATTTTAGTAAGTTATTCAGTAGTTCCTTTTGGCTATCGCCTTGTTTTAGCGGATCTCAATATCGGTGTTTTTTTATGGATTGCCATTTCCAGTATTGCTCCTATTGGACTTCTTATGTCAGGATACGGGTCAAATAATAAATATTCCTTTTTAGGTGGTCTACGAGCTGCTGCTCAATCAATTAGTTATGAAATACCATTAACTTTATGTGTGTTATCAATATCTCTACGTGTGATTCGTTGAGAGATCAATTTTTCTCTATTTCTTCCTATATATTATTTTCTTTCTAGGAAAAGGGGTAGAATGAATTGAGTAGATATCTTCATTTTTTATTCATTATTCGGATTGATGAACTAAATCAGATAGTTGTATGAGTGAAAGAAAACAGCTTTTATATAAATTCGCAGTAAAGATATTGAGTCTCATTTTCTATGTATAAGAGTTAGAGAGTTGAGCGGAAATAAACAGAAGCAGAAGATACCGTTTACCCCAAGATAGGTTGATTAGTCATCCTGACTTGAAGCGGGCTCAAAAGATCAACCGTATTGAGTTTTCACTATCGTTTGTATGTATTTTCATATATGTATTACCATATTTCATACATGTATTACCATAAAGGGCGATTGAACAAAAACGAGTGGATAGGTAGAAACACCAAGATACGCAAAGGATTAGTAATGGAGATTATGTAAATTATCCAAAAGTAGACATTTCTACATAATACACAAAGAATACTAATTGGGGCTTTAAATTTGTAGAAGTGATCAGGCAGTACTCCCCACGATTCCGATCCAGAGTATGCTCCTATACGCCGATTAAATAAATGACTATTGGGAACGAAATAATCCTTTTTTTTTGTAAGTCCCCCTTTTTCAGAAACAGAAAGAAGAATAGGAACGAAAAAATCGAAAGGAATACAAAAGAATAAAAAAGATCTTTTTTATTCTTTTTTTCCTATATCCATATTTATATCGATACAATTCGTGTCATAATTCATGGATTAATGTACTGTATAATTTTTTTTCGTAAGTGAAAACGATGGGTTATTTATTTTTTTACAAGGAGTATTTTATTGAAGAATCAAGTTATTACTCAACAAAGAAAAATTTAAATGATTATGTAAATTTTTAAAGAAAGGATGAGATCAATTCAGAAGTACTTTTTTTGCGTATTCTTTATTATTAATTATTAATATTAATTTTTTTTAAGAATTATTAAAACATAACAGACAGAATTCGATTGGTCTAATTTTGGACCGTATGATAGATTTTAATCTTATCTATCTTATAACCAAGCAGCTCAAGATAAAACGGCCCGGTCCTTAGATTTTTTTATGGCCCTTAAGGAGCCGTATGAGGTGAAAATCTCATGTACGGTTTTGGAATAGCGATGGAAACAGTGATGGTACCACCGACTATGATTATCTAATAGTTCAAGTACAGTTGATATAGTTGAGGCGCAATCAAAATATGGTTTTTGGGGATGGAATTTGTGGCGTCAACCTATAGGGTTTATCGTTTTTCTAATTTCTTCCCTAGCAGAATGTGAGAGATTACCTTTTGATTTACCAGAAGCGGAAGAAGAATTAGTAGCAGGTTATCAAACCGAATATTCAGGGATCAGATTTGGTTTATTTTACGTTGCTTCCTATCTAAACCTATTAGTTTCGTCATTATTTGTAACAGTTCTTTACTTGGGCGGTTGGAATATCTCTATTCCGTATATATTTGTTTCGGATCTTTTTGAAATAAATCAACGATATGGAGTTTTGGGGGCGACAATTGGTATCTTTATTACATTAGCTAAAACTTATTTGTTTTTGTTCATTCCTATCGCAACAAGATGGACTTTACCTAGGCTAAGAATGGACCAACTGTTGAATCTTGGATGGAAATTTCTTTTACCTATTTCTCTCGGTAATCTATTATTAACAACTTCTTTCCAACTCTTTTCACTGTAAAGGAATATGATATTCACAACTTGGCTTAAACAAGAGAAATAAACAAACATCAAATTATTCATATATATTCACGATATGTTCCCTATGGTAACTGGGTTCATGAATTATGGTCAACAAACAGTACGAGCTGCAAGGTACATTGGTCAAAGTTTCATGATTACTTTATCCCACGCAAATCGTTTACCTGTAACTATTCAATATCCTTATGAAAAATTAATAACCGCGGAGCGTTTCCGCGGTCGAATCCATTTTGAATTTGATAAATGTATTGCTTGTGAAGTATGTGTTCGTGTATGTCCTATAGATCTACCCGTCGTCGATTGGAAATTGGAAACTGATATTCGCAAGAAACGGTTGCTTAATTACAGTATTGATTTTGGAATCTGTATATTTTGTGGTAACTGCGTTGAGTATTGTCCAACAAATTGTTTATCAATGACTGAAGAATATGAACTTTCTACTTATGATCGTCACGAATTAAATTATAATCAAATTGCTTTGGGGCGTTTACCAATATCAGTAATTGACGATTATACAATTCGAACAATTTTGAATTCTCCTCAAATAAAAAAGAAGGAAATCCCTTGATTAAAGAAAATTTTCGAATTACTAAGTACTAAGGTTTCTTTTGTTTGGTCACGCCCTACAAATCCCAACTATTCATTAGTTGGTAATAATAACGTCTTAATTTTGATTGAAAATCGAGTAATATATATAATTATTTCGAAATATAGTTTCTGATTGTAATTACTCTTTCAGATCAAGAATTAAATTAGTCCAATATCTGTACCCACATTAAGTCACATCCCTGAGGATTTCATTCAATTAGGAATTGATTATAAATCATAAAAAAAATTTTCTGGTCGAGTCTCAATAAGGTCATGAAAAACATTTCGATTTTTATCTCTTTTTTTACATATAATGGATTTGCCTGGACCAATACATGATTTTCTTTTAGTCTTTCTGGGATCAGGTCTTATATTAGGAGGTATAGGAGTAGTATTACTTACCAACCCAATTTATTCTGCTTTTTCATTGGGACTCGTCCTTGTTTGTATATCCTTATTCTATATTCTATTAAACTCTTATTTTGTAGCTGCTGCACAACTCCTTATTTACGTGGGAGCTATAAATGTTTTAATCATATTTGCTGTGATGTTCATGAATGGTTCAGAATATTACAAAGATTTGAATCTTTGGACCGTTGGGGATGGCGTTACTTTACTGGTTTGTACAAGTATTTTTGTTTTACTAATGAGTACTATTACGGATACGTCATGGTACGGGATTATTTGGACTACAAGATCAAACCAGATTATAGAGCAAGATTTGATAAGTAATAGTCAACAAATTGGAATTCATTTATCAACAGATTTCTTTCTTCCCTTTGAATTCATTTCAATAATTCTTCTAGCCGCTTTGATAGGTGCAATCGCTGTGGCGCGCCAGTAATAACTCTTAAATCTATAGAATTGGCAACAGCAATCCAAATGAAACTGCATTCTGTGTTATCACATCTATTTCTCTTCAATTCTAATTAAAGATTGTTTATGTCGAAAATAGAAATTATTTTATTCGATCTATTACCAATCTATTTATTTGTTCCGTACTTTTTAGATTCTAGTCAATTGAATCCGTTGAACTGTTGTTCATATTATATTGAAATGAATCAAAATTTAATTGATAAGGAGTTGGTCAATGATGCTCGAACATGTACTTGTTTTGAGTGCCTACTTATTTTCTATCGGTATCTATGGATTGATCACAAGCCGCAATATGGTTAGAGCCCTTATGTGTCTTGAACTTATACTGAATGCGGTTAATATAAATTTTGTAACATTTTCTGATTTTTTTGATAGTCGCCAATTAAAAGGCAATATTTTTTCAATTTTTGTTATAGCTATTGCCGCCGCTGAAGCAGCTATTGGACCTGCTATTGTTTCGTCAATTTATCGTAACAGAAAATCAACTCGGATTAATCAATCGAATTTGTTGAATAAGTAGTATTAATCATATAAATTAGAATATTCATAAATCCGAATTAGCATGTATTATGCATAATGTATGATCGTGTTTGCGAAAAAGTAAGAAATCAAAGTATCTTGGCTCCCTTACATGAGTCGGTCCAGAAGTAGATTGATTAAAAAAATTCTGGTAAATCATTGATTCATCTGGTGTCTAAATATATGATTCATTTATAAATTTACTAGATCGAAAATTTAGGATGTTTAAAAAATTTATAGATCCAATGTCACATTCAGTAAAGATTTATGATACGTGTATAGGATGTACTCAATGTGTCCGAGCTTGCCCCACGGATGTATTAGAAATGATACCTTGGGACGGGTGTAAAGCTAAGCAAATTGCTTCTGCTCCAAGAACAGAGGACTGTGTCGGTTGTAAAAGATGTGAATCCGCCTGTCCAACGGATTTCTTGAGTGTTCGAGTTTATTTATGGCATGAAACAACTCGAAGTATGGGGCTAGCTTATTGATACGTTTCAGAAAACCTTACTTGAATATATTTAATTTTTTTTTTTACCACCAAAAACCCGCGCTCCAAAATATATTATTTTGAGCGCGGGTTTTTCTGGTCCAAGTGTATCTTGTTTTTACCACGAATGATTTTCCTTGGTTAACGATAGTTGTAGTTTTGCCAATATCTGCGGGTTCTTTAATTTTCTTTCTCCCTCATAGAGGGAATAAGGTAATTAGGTGGTATACTATTTGTATATGCATAATCGAACTCCTTCTAATAACCTATACATTTGGGTATCATTTCCAATTGGACGATCCATTAATCCAACTGACAGAGAATTATAAATGGATCCATTTTTTTGATTTTTACTGGAGATTGGGAATAGATGGAATTTCTATAGGACCTATTTTACTGACAGGATTTATCACTACTTTAGCTACTTTAGCGGCCCGGCCGGTTACTCGAGATTCCCGATTATTCCATTTCCTGATGTTAGCAATGTATAGCGGTCAAATAGGACCATTTTCTTCTCAAGACCTTTTACTTTTTTTCATCATGTGGGAGTTAGAATTAATTCCCGTTTATCTACTTCTATCCATGTGGGGCGGAAAGAAACGTTTGTATTCAGCTACAAAATTTATTTTGTACACTGCGGGAGCTTCTGTTTTTTTATTAATAGGAGTTCTGGGTATTGGTTTATATGGTTCTAATGAACCAACATTAAATTTTGAAACATCAGTTAATCAATCGTATCCTGTAGCACTGGAAATAATTTTTTATATTGGATTTTTTATTGCTTTTGCTGTCAAATCGCC